GAAGTCGATCCAAGGCAAGTGTTCGGATCTATTATGACATAGCCGTGAGGCGCTCAACGGACACTTTTCTTATTATAAAACCTTTCTGGGCTTTGGATTGACGTAAAAAACGATTTTTTTGTGCAACCTAGCATATTTCTATCTCAATTAGAAGGTCTTAGACAGAACTACTTAATCTTTTAGAGAGATTCTGTATTATTTCAATCAAATAGTGCGAACAGTCATTAGTCATTACTAATGAAACAGCTCGGTATCTAGATTTAGATATTCGAAAGTTTTTTTCTTTTTTTTTTTTTATCTTTCATTTTTCTTTTTATTTTGGTTAGTTAGATTTAGTATTTCGATTCAGTTCAAATTCGAATAGAATGAATTCGAATTAATTGCATGTATATTGAATTTGAAAATGAAATCAAATGAAATAGAAATATTCGAATTCTCTATTCTCTAATTCTTGATAATTAAGAAACTGTAATCTAATGTGAAATATATATTATGAAAAATAGAAAATAGTATATATTTCTATTTTTCATAATAGTAATAATTGTATATTATATAATAATATTTAGTATATAATAATATTTAATAGTATTTATTTATAGTATTTAGAAAATTTTTCTAAAATCGATTTTTTAATAAAGTAATTTGAAATCCAATTTCAATAATATAATATATACGAAAATCATAATTAATAACTAATATAATAATTAATGGCTAATAGCCGAAAAAAAAAAGAAATGGATTCTGTACTGGATTTGTGTATTCTTTAGCCCTACGAAATACCAAACAAACTAGAATTATCTGAGAAGAGATATAATGAAATTCTTTGATTGGTTCTTCCCGAAGGAATTTTATTTGACTCAGAGGTACAACATTAATTCTAAAAAAATAAAAAAATTCAAAAATTTGATTCGAAACGCCTCGTGATCTTCAACCAATTATGTGCTTCAATATAATTACCGGGAGTAAGCGCTATAGCTTGTTTCCAATACTCAGCGGCTTGATCGAACCAAGCCTCGGCAATTTCAGAATCTCCCTGTCGAATGGCCTGTTCTCCCCGGTCGGAATAGAGGGTTCCTTCCCTTAGAACCGTACTTGAGAGTTTCCTGCCTCATACGGCTCAGCAGTCAATTCTTTTGGTATCCATTTTAACTATCGAACTAAATGAGATTTCTCACAGATCCATCTCACCCTTCCGTTTCAGGTTAACCAAAAGAGGGTAATTGCATGAGTTTCAAACTTGACTGATTATTTAGAATCATAATCCGTTTTTTTGTTTTATCTTTTATCCCACCTTCAGCCGAATAAAGGATGGGCCTTTCCTCCTTTCGTTAGCATTTTCTGCAAGGTAACTATCTCGCTTTCATATCGAAATTCATATAGAATCCTTGAAAAAGTCTTTTCGAAAGACTTACTATCTTTGGGATCTGATTCTACACCGCTGCTCAATACCTGAGTGGATCGTCTCTATTACATAAGTTGATTCCTAACTTTTATTTGTATTATATGATGTTATGGTGTATAAGTAAGCAGTTCTTTTCTTAATCTTAAGGTATTGATCCAAACCTCGTTAATTGATCTTTACGGTGCTTCCTCTCTATCAATTCGATTTTTTATCCATAGAATAAAGTATCTAGGCATATCTTATTTCTTCCTATTTCGACTCCTATAAAGTTTCTTTTCTTTTTTTTTTTGCTACAGCTTATAAAAATCGTTGTTTTTGGACGATGCTTTTTGTAGAGAGCCTATTTTCTTTTCGTATTTCTTCGTATTTACTAGCCGATTTTTTGTCTTTCTTTCCTTTTATCTTTCTATAGTGGAGATAGTCGCACGTAATGACAGATCACGGCCATATTATTAAATGCTTGCGGTAAGAATGGGTTTCGTTCGAGTGCCCTAAAATAATATTCTAAAGCTTTCGTATGATCCCCATTACTTGTGTGAATAAGGCCTATGTTATAGAGTATATAACTTCGATCGTATGGATCAATTTCTAGCCGCATAGCTTCATAATAATTCTGTAAAGCTTCTGCATAATTTCCTTCGGATTGGGCTGACATCCGTTACGGTCGTCATTCGATTCAAAGAATCTCCGTTCCAGAACCGTACGTGAGATTTTCACCTCATACGGCTCCTCCCTTAATTTATATGCATAATGAGAATATTTCAATCGGTTTTTGACTCCATGTATTGCATTCTCATTATGAGTTGAGCGGGGCTAGTGTTTTTACATGAAATTTCTAGCCAACCTCCCTGCGAAAGAGCTTTTGTTAACATCAAACGTGTTGTTACTAGATAGAAAGGTAACTCCAACAATTTCTTTGTCCTCAACAACGCCCCCTAATTTCCAGGAATTAGTCACTTCAACAGTCTTTGATGGTTATACGGGTATCCAAAGTACGAACGAGATGGATGTTTGTTGTCCCAACCATTCTTTTAAGTCCCAATCCAACTAAGGATAAGGGGATAAGTTATTTTTAACAAAGCTTTCATCTTGTTGATTTCTAGGTGTAGTGCCTTTCCCTCATGCTGCCTATTCTATTAGTACTAGTAGAGTGGGACTGACCTAAAATATAGAACCGATAGGTGTAACCTTTCGCTCAATACTCAAATGGATAATGGAAGCATATGAGGCTGCATCAATCGGGGATACACGACAGAAGGAATTGTTCTATTTCTAAACTTCACCTTCAACAAGCGTAGATTTTTTCAATAACCTATACTCAAAATAATACTAATAAATAATAAGCTTTTTTCTATATTCTTTATGTTTTTGCAAAAAAAAAAGAACCAAATCACACCATCTCTGTAATAGGTAAATGCCTCTTTTTCTCCTGAAGTTGTTGGAATTATTCGTAATAAAATATTGGCCACAATTGAAAAGGTCTTATCAATAAAATTTCCATTTATCCGCGATCTAGGCATAGGTACCAATCCATTCTATAATTATTCTCATTACCTCTCGTGGGAAAATGATCCTACAAAAAAAAGGAATTTTACAATACAAAATAGCATAAAAAAGATTCATTTCAAAAATGAAAGTAAGATAGGAGACTTATACTACTATTTAGAATCAAATACTCAAAAGTTTCTCTTTGGAAGAATCAATAAGAAATATTGGAATATGATTCAGATTCATCCAATCAAAATATCCAAATAGAGTAGTATACCAATGAAACTATTCCGATTTCATCGAAACTGAAGAATCAAGGAATTTTCCTATGCATTAAGTCCAAGGGCTTTGATTGAATTATGATCCAAAGAGGAAGGGAAAACGAATATTCTACGATGGAACTAGAATAACCACCGATTTTGTGTTGTGGGCATAGTGAGTAGACACTATACAATCAAATAAAAATAGCCCAGGATGAGTTATGAATTTCTAAGAGATCTACGAGATAATCGATTTTTTGGTGAAAACGTTAAAACTAGAAAGGAATTTTCGAATTTTTATGGAATCGTAGTTTAGTTTAAATGGAATCATGATCGAAAGGTATCCATTAATCATAGTCTATAAAAAACATAAACTCCTCAATCTATTAATTCCTTCCAATTCATTGATTTAATCTGATATGGTATAAATAAATATCATATCCCAAAAAGGCGGACAGATCATATTTGCAAATATGAATAGATATTTTTTTGAGTTTAGCCTTTCACAAGCACAAGAAAAACTTTCATTTTCGATTTTTTTTAGTTCGAAATGGTTGGTGTTGGTCGCACCTATTCAAACGAAAATCAAATCTGAAATATTCAGAACTCGCTATTCATTCGGTTTCTGGGTCATAATCATTGTAAAGGAGAGGTGGCCGAGTGGTTCAAGGCGTAGCATTGGAACTGCTATGTAGACTTTTGTTTACCGAGGGTTCGAATCCCTCTCTTTCCGTACCTTCACTTCACCCAATTCACCAACATTGCTGACCGTAACAAATCAAAGACCAGGAGATACTATTATTTATTATACCAGTTAGATCCTTCTTATATTTTGATATAGATTTTCTATTTCTAATTGATGGGGTACGGAAAATACGGAAAAGGTGGACAAGGGATGACAATATCTCTCCCGATCTATCAGACATGAATGAGACAAATCCGGAATTTTTTATATGGGTAGGAGAAAATCCGGATCAAAATCCTTATCTTAATCTTAAGTCAATTTCCTTTGTACAAACACGAGGAGGCAAAATGCCTTTTTCGAAACCTTTTTTCTTAAATAAAGTAAAGGTAGGTTTAAGCCTGGCGAGAATAATATTCTACGACTAGCAATTCGTTGATTTTCAAACCGACCCACTTATTATCTATTATTTGATTGACTAATCCTTTATGTGGGAATGGGTGAAGAGTCAAATGTTTTGGCAATTCCTCGGGAGGGGATGAATCCAAATAATTTTGAACGAGAGCTCTGGAGTTTTGCTTCTCCCTCGCCATAATAATATCTTGGCGTTTGCAACGATAACTTGGTATATCTACTATACGACCATTAACTAAAATATGTCTATGGTTAACTAATTGGCGTGCTCCAGGAATAGTCGGAGCCATACCCAATCGAAAAAGGATGTTATCCAAACGCATTTCAAGTAATTGGAGTAAAACCTGACCTGTTGAACCTTTGGCTTTTCTAGCGATACGAAAGTATTTAAGCAATTGTCGTTCTGTAATACCATAATGAAAACGTAATTTTTGTTTTTCTTCTAGCCGAATACGATATTGAGATCTTTTTCCGGAACGTGATCGGTTTCTAAGATCAGTTCCAACTCTAGGCTTTTTATTAGTTAGTCCGGGTAAAGCTCCTAGACGGCGTATTTTTTTGAAACGAGGCCCTCGGTAACGCGACATAAAGACTCCTTTTTTATTGATATTTCTTTTTAGTAAAAAAAACCGGAATTAAAACTGAACTAAATTTGATTACAATTTTTTTGAATAAGTTAACTATAAAAAAACTATATTCTAATTATTAGAGTTTTATTCTAATTATTATAGTTTATAGTTAACTAGTTAGATTAACTATATTTATCTATTAGTTAGATATATATTAGTTATATTTTAACACTCTCTATAAATATAGATATAGAGTTATGTATATTAGAAAATCGAATATATATAGCAACTAGAAAATAAGAATAAAAAATGCTTTTCTGAGTTGAGTTGTTTTTCCGAAATTTGACTCTTTCATTTCATTGAATTTTGATTCATAAGTGTAACTTTCTACAACATAGAAAATCGTCAACTTTTGGACAAAAGAAAGTTGTCTTTATTCTTTGATTTTGAAAAAAAAAATTGTCAATCATATAAAAAATAGACCAAGTAGATAAAAGCCAGCTATCGGAATCGAACCGATGACCATCGCATTACAAATGCGATGCTCTAACCTCTGAGCTAAGCGGGCTCACATAAGAGAAGTTTTACCTCCATAGTAATAAAAAAAAAAAGATCTGATTTCTATATATAGTATAGAGTATAGGCAACTTTTTTTGGATTTTTTTGAAATTCAAAAAAATCCAAAAAATCCATTTATTATGACTATCTTTCTCTAGATTTTTATTAGCCAATTCTATACATTTTCTATTTTGTATATATGTTCTATATAGAGAATATAGAACATATATTCAATTCTTAGTTCTAGCTCTAACAATCTATATTTAATAAAAAATAGAATAAAATAGAGAAATCTATTATGAAATTCATTTAATAAAGAATTTCCATTTTAGTTATAGGAGTCTACCTTAAGAAAAGAATCAAAAAAATAGAAAAAAAAGAAAAGAATCGACCTTTTGAGTATTTCAAATTCCATAGGAAAATGAAAAAGTTCATATATATGGGTAGTATATATTCATCTATATTGAATTGAAGATAAAAAAAGAATAGAATTTGTTGTGATTGACCCATATCAAATATGGACTCCTAGTAGAGATGAAAGAAACTAAACAAAAAATAAGAAATGCCTTTCGGTATATAAATTGGTATCTAATGAATTCAACGATTTCGGTAGAAACGGACGGATAAAAAAAACTTAAAGGGAAAGTACATTAGACTGAGATTTTGATTTAATCATAAAAGGGGATATGGCGGAATTGGTAGACGCTACGGACTTAATTCGTTTGAGCCTTAGTATGGAAACCTACTAAGTGATAACTTTCAAAATCAGAGAAACCCTGGAATTAATAAAAATGGGCAATCCTGAGCCAACTCCTGCTTTCCAAAAGCGAGAAAAAAAGGATAGGTGCAGAGACTCGATGGAAGCTGTTCTAACAAATGGAGTTGACTGCCTTGCGTTGTTATAAAAATGAATCTTCCAAAAAGGATGAAGAAGAAAGATATATACAGATGTATACGTACTGAAAAGTTCAATACTATATATATAAATATATAACTGTATCGAAAAAAAATGAATGATGACCCGAATACATTTGTTTTTATATGAATAGGAAAAAATGGAAGAATTTTTGTGAATGGACTCGAAGTTGAAGAAAGAATCGAATATTCATTTATGAAATAAAAATGAAAAGATTTACTCCGCAGTCTGATAGATCTTTTGAAGAACTGATCAATCGGATGAGAATGAAGATAGAGTCCCATTCTACATGTCAATACCGACAAGAATGAAATTTATAGTAAGAGGAAAATCCGTCGACTTTCGAAATCGTGAGGGTTCAAGTCCCTCTATCCCCAAAAAAAGCTCATTTCATTTCCTAACTAGTTATCCTCCTTTTTGTTAACGGTTCAAAATTGGTTCTGTTCCTCATTTACTCTTCTTTCGAAAAGGTATCTGAGCAGAAATTTTTTTCTTATCACAAGACTTGTGATAGAAACGATACATGTACAAATGACCAGCTTTTAGCAAATGAGTTGAATACTCCTTTGAATGATTCACAATACATATCATTTCTTGGACTAAAACTTACATACAAAGTCTTCTTTTCACGATCCAAGAAATTCTGGGGCCTAGATAAGACTTTGGAATATCCTTTCGCCTTTTTATTTAATTGACATAGACCCCAGTTATCTAGTAAAATGGGTATATGATGCGTCGGGAATGGCCGGGATAGCTCAGTTGGTAGAGCAGAGGACTGAAAATCCTCGTGTCACCAGTTCAAGTCTGGTTCCTGGCACATGATTTATTTAGATGAGTATCCATTCTAGAGATTAATTGATATGGATCAATATACATATTCATTAATTGTCTAGATCATGACACATACCTAACTTATACCTCTAGATGTCTAGAGATAGACCCCATCTATAAATAGAAAATAGATGGGAAAAATTAGCTAATAAAAAAGATGTAAAAGCTTGTTTTTTCTTTGTTTATTTGGTTCTACTTTAGACTGTGTTGCCTTGCATTGAAAAAGAATATTAATACTTCATACATATTCGAAAAAGTTTCATTAATTAGTTGCAAGACTAAAAAAAGGAAAGTTGATGGTAGGTAAAGTAGGAGACTAGAAAAGATGTATTTCAGATAGAGTACAAATAGAATCCTATTTCCTCTCATTTCTTTTTTTT